CCCATTAATACAACGCCAACATTATTTGATTCCAAATTCAGAGCAATGCCTATTGTACCCTCTTCAAATTCTACTAATTCCCCTGCCATTACTTCATCAAGACCATGAATACGAGCAATGCCGTCGCCTACCTGAAGTACTGTGCCGGTATTCACAATCTTGACTTCTCTATTATATTGTTCAATACGTTCACGGATAATATTACTAATTTCGTCGGCTCGAATGGTTACCATTAGTGTCTCTTAATTCTTTTTCGGAAACAAAGAAAAAAAAAAAAAAAAATAATGCCTACAGTAGAAGGGCTAATCGGTTACTTCTTTCATGGCCCCGAGCATGCCAATATTAGCACCGATGGTGCGTAAATGTAACTCGCTGTTTGAACAACTATTCAGAGTTCCTAGAGCTCCTTGTAAGGCTTGTTGGAAAACTCGTTGTCGCACCTGATTAATTGTTCTTTGTTGTTCAAAATGAATGGTTTCATTTTTGTAATTTTCTAATCGTTCCAAATTCTCATAAGTGGCATTAATCAAATTCGATTTTTCTCGTTCTATCTCAGAGTATCCATTCACTCGAAACTCATCTGCTTCTATTTCCACTTTCCGTAAGCGAGCCCGGGCTTTTTCGAGCTGCTCAATGGCTCCTTCACGTAGTTCTTCTGAATTTCGAATAGTACTCAAGATCCTCTGTTTTCGATTATCTAATAAATCACTTAATGAAAGTAGATTATCTTCCCATTCATTTCACAACTTCACTTCCATGATCTCTTCCCGAACCAAACATGAATCTTTCGATTCATTTGGCTCTCACACTCAGTTACTTAATGGGTCATTCCATCTATTTTAATGTAATGAGCCTACCCTCTCTTCTCTGTTCGTATTCCAAGATATCAAAACCGATACGAGACCAGAATATTCGGAGGACTCTTCCGACCCGACAAAAATCTGTCATTGTCAGCAAAGTTGTTTCTTTTTTTTTTTTTTTTCTTCAAATCCAAAAAATTCTTCTTATTTTAGACATAGGTCATCGATTCAACATTGGATAAAAAAGGGCGAGACACCTATTTTTACAGTAAATGGTTCAAATCATTTTATCGATATGAGTGTTCTATATCGGATAAATTGCCAACTATTCATTTTTTCGAAACCATCTCCGTACTAACGTAGTGGTAGAAAGAGTACCATGTTGTGCCTGGACTTCAAACGGTTTCGCTTTAACCATGTTAAAGGTCCCACATTATTGGCTGATAGAGAATCAAAGTTGGTTTACCAATAAGTTACGAAATGCTATAGTTCTTACATATGATTTCTTAATTTATTCAGAAGTAATTCGTCGAGATCGTGCACCTTTCTTTCCTATTTATAACTTTCCCATTCAAAAAAAAAAAAAAAGGAAAGTGCAGCCGGTTGGATCCAGCCTATTCTTGAAATACACAACTCGCACACACTCCCTTTCCAAAAAAGATCAATACACCAAGCACTACACTTAGATTTATTAGATTTGTTGCTAAAATATCGGTATTAAACCCGAAACTCCCAGCGGATGGCCAGTGACCAAAGGAAACGAAAGAATCGGTTACATCTCTCATATGCTTTTCTCTTATAGATAGGACTAACAAAATGGAACAGAGTTCTTTTTGTATCACTTCGCCCCCTTTGTTTTGGATTGATTTCTTTTTATTAATTTCCCTATTATAAATATGAATAGATTCATTTTAATAAATATTTTTCTTTATTATTATTTCCATGGAAATTCTCAATAATCTATTTATTTAGTCCCAGGTTTCATGTCAATTACGAAATACCTCGTTTGTTGCAACACTTCCTAAAAGTCAAAAAGAGTTTCCATTTAAGAACGGAAGGGAAGAAAGCAAGTGGGTCTGCTATGCTAATTCCTCATCCTCAAATCACTCCATCCCCGGGGGTATTGTCTCAACGAAGAAGTGATTGTAGGAGTGAAGTTTGGATATAATATAATTCGGCAAGGCAAGCCCGCGGCAATAAAATAGGAAAAGAAAATAAGTATTTATTTTTCACATTTATAGGATTAAACAAAAGGATTCGCAAATAAAAGCGCTAATGCCACGACCAGTCCGTAAATCGTTAAAGCTTCCATAAAAGCCAGACTAAGCAATAAAGTACCTCGTATTTTACCCTCTGCTTCTGGCTGTCTCGCGATACCTTCTACGGCTTGGCCCGCAGCAGTACCTTGACCAACTCCAGGTCCAATAGAAGCAAGTCCCACAGCCAATCCAGCAGCAATAACGGAAGCGGCAGAAATCAATGGATTCATATTAAGTTCCTCGCACCAAAAAAAAGAAATGGTTAATGATACAATCAACCGATGAATTATTACTTCATTATTCCATCACTTAAGATCTATCCAAAAAAAAAAAAAGAACTAAGAACTCTGAATTGAAATAATAATATTACTGAATCATCAGAGCTACTTCGATATCTCGTTTTTAGTTCCTATCCGTGGAGTCTTTGTAAATCTATACGGTTCCAGTTCTTCCATTTCTTTGTTCCGAACCATTCCATTCTTTCAATTCTTCGCTCTTTCTCTTCTATATGCATGCTTGACTTCATTTGTTTATTCATTCAATCCACAGTCACAGATAAAACGGAAGGGCTTGCATTGGAATCCGTCTAAATTCAGTGGGATGGGAAATAATATATATGGATAGCCCATATATAACTAGTGAATATCTAATATCACATATACATTGTTTCTTTAATAATGTAAACCATCCGTATCTTCTATTGAACCGGATTCTAGAATCATTCTTCGAAACATATACAGGGATTGGCTTAGAGCCCTTACATATACCCAGCTCGACCCCCCTTACTTTTTTTTAATTCTCTAATATCATACATTTTTTTTTTGCTCCTATTCTAGATCGTATATACCGGTATGAGTTGGGATAAGCTTTTTTTTAAGACCATTTCGGAAGCTAGTCAATGATGACCCTCCATGGATTCACCTATATAAGCTGCGGCTAAAGTTGCAAAAATAAGAGCCTGAATCCCGCTTGTGAATAATCCAAGGAACATGACAGGTATAGGAACCACCGAAGGTACTAAAGAAACAAGAACAACAACTACTAATTCATCCGCTAATATATTCCCGAAAAGTCGAAAACTAAGTGATAAGGGTTTTGTGAAATCTTCTAGGATGTTAATTGGTAAAAGTATTGGAGTTGGTTGAATGTATTTACCGAAATAACCCAATCCTTTTTTGGTAAGACCCGCATAGAAATATGCCACTGACGTAGGTAAAGCTAAAGCAACAGTAGTATTTATATCATTCGTGGGTGCAGCTAACTCTCCATGCGGTAACTGTATGATTTTCCGGGGTAAAAGGGCACCTGACCAGTTAGAAACAAAAATAAATAGGAACATAGTTCCAATAAAGGGAACCCAAGGACCATATTCTTCTCCAATCTGAGTTTTGCTCAAGTCTCGAATGAATTCGAGGACATATTCGAAGAAATTCTGACCGTCGGTTGGAATGGTTTGTGGATTCCGAACAGCTATAGTGGCTGAACCTAATAAGATAGCAATTACAACCCAAGAAGTGATAAGTACTTGGGCATGGACTTGGAAACCCCCTATTTGCCAATAAAAATGTTGGCCTACTTCCACATCGGATATATCGTATAACACTTTTAGTGAGTTGATGGAACAGGGTAAAACATTCATATTGCCCTCTGACATAAATAGAACTTAAAAAGGAATTATTTTGATTCAGCCATCTCGTATCTCTTTCTCAACTCGTCTACTTTGAATCAATCGTATATTTCGGATCCCAAGTGATCACATAATATCCCCAGTGATTTTGATCTCTTTTTTGAGACTCAGGGATAGTAACCGATTCAATCAATTTATGGAGTTTCCAAAGTCATTGACTTATCCTATTATTAATCAACAATTTCTTATATAGCTAGAACCGCCCTCACAAATTGCGGATACTAATTTGTTAAGAATCAATCGGATTGAAGCTATAGCGTCATCGTTCGCTGGAATCGGAATATTTGCGAGATCCGGGTCACAATTTGTATCGATTAAACAAATTGTTGGAATCCCCAAAGTGAGACATTCTCGAAGAGCCGTATATTCTTCTTGCTGATCAACGATGATTACAATATCGGGTAACCCCGTCATATATTTGATCCCGCCCAGATAGGTTTGCAAGTGAGATAATTGCCTCTTCAACATTGCTACATCTCTTTTCGGGAGACAGTTGAGTTTCCCCGTATTTTGTTCCGATCTCAAGTTCCTGAACCTATGAAGTCTCATTTCTGTAGTGGACCAATTCGTTAACATACCACCGAGCCATTTTTTATTAACATAATGACACCGAGCCCTTATTGCAGCTGATGCTACTAAATTGGCTGCTTTATTTTTGGTACCAACTATTAAGAAGTGTTTTCCTATACTTGCTGCATCAAAAACTAAATCACAGGCTTCTGACAAAAAACGAGCAGTTCGAGTAAGATTTGTAATATGAATACCTTTACGCTTTGAAGAGATGTAAGGTGCCATTCTAGGATTCCATTTCCTAGTACCATGGCCAAAATGAACTCCTGCTTTCATCATCTCTTCAAAATTCATGTTCCAATATCTTCTTGTCATTTCTCCCCACATTTTCTCTTTTTTTTTTTTTATTTAAGAGGTACCTGAAATAAATAATTGTTCCGACGGAACCTTCTACCGGAGATTGACCGTTAATACCCAGTCCAAGTCATTAATTCCTTTCTATTCGTTATTATCTTTATTACCAAATAAAATGACCAGGACCCTATAGTTAAAAGAAAAGAATGAATCTGTCATTAAATCCCGTAAATGATCGTTCTGATGTATCAGGGAAATTATTTGGGATGCAAGAACCAAATAATTCTCTGTGGTGGAACAAAAGATCTCTCATTTCCTCCTCGAATAGATTCTTCTTTTTGATTTCCAAAGGAATGTTGCTGTGTTGCCTTGAGCGGTGCACTAATCCTT